GGCACAACCGAGGTTCTATAGGAATAAAAAATTCCTTTCCAATTTCATATTTATCAACAACAACTTCTCTTATCATTTATCCCCTTATCATCTATCCCATAGATCTATTACAAATTCATGAATCGTACTATGGATTTTTCTATTTCATTTCAACGGTATAATGATTATTCCATCCCTTTTCTTTCCTCCTTGGATCATAACCAAATCAAAATTTCTCGAGTTATAAGAATCCATAGTAAAATAAAGTCCTTGGTTATTCAACTTAGATGAAATAGTAATAGTTCTGCTCATTTGTATACTACGAAATTTATATGAAATTCAATCTGATTCAAAAGTCTCCTATCTCTCTTTGTCCGAAAAGAATACAATTTGAGCGGAAGGTACATATCTTTTTAGTTAGAATTTTTATTTTTTTATGTTATTCTGTAATGTACAGTTCCTTTGTTTGTGGGATCATTTTCCCCGAGCCGAGGGGGTAATGAGAAGAATTATAGAATGGATTGCTAATTATGCCTAGATCTCGGATAAATGGAAATTTTATTGATAAGACCTCTTCGATTATAGCCAATATTTTATTACGAATAATTCCGACAACTTCAGGAGAAAAAAAGGCATTTACCTATTATAGAGATGGTGTGATTTGATTCTTTTTTCTTGTTTTTTTTTTTTTTTAGCCCTCATTTCATTCTTACGAGAAAAGGCGTGGTTCGGAATAGAAAGAACCCAATTTTTGAAATAAAGTTACGCTTAGTGAAGGTAAAGTTTGGAGATAGAACAATTCCTTCTGTCGTGTATCCTCGATTGATCCAGCCTCAGATACTTTAATTTACTTTAAATATCGATTTTAGTATTGAACAAAAGGTTACACCTATAGGTTCTGTATTGCGGGGCAATCCTACTCCAATAGTACCAATAGGCGGCATAGGGGAAGAAGCACTACACTAGGAATCAACAACACGAAAACTTTGTTATTTTGTTATAAATTGCTCTTTTCCTTATCGGTATCGGGCCTAACAAGAATGGTTGGGACAACAAACATCCATCTCGTTCGTACTTTGGATACCCGTATAACCATCAAAGATCGTTGAAGTGACTAATTCCTGGAAATAGTAGGCGTTGAGGACAAAGAAATCGTTGGAGTTACCATGTCTATCTAGCACTAATATGATTGGTGTTAAGAAAAAAAACCTCTTGCGGGAAGGCTGGCTAGAGATTTCTTGTAAAAATACCAGCTCCTGTCAGTTCATAATAAGAATAGGGAATTTTGGATTCCATGGATTATTCCCCTTAGTACTATGCACAGAAGGGGGGAGCCGTATGAGATGAAAATCTCACGTACGGTTCTGGAGCGGAGATTTTTTGAATAAAATGAACGACCGTAACGGATGTCGGCTCAATCCGAAGGAAATTATGCGGAAGCTTTACAGAATTATTATGAAGCTACGCGACCAGAAATTGATCCCTATGATCGAAGTTATATACTCTATAACATAGGCCTTATACACACAAGCAACGGGGAGCATACAAAGGCTTTGGAATATTATTTCCGGGCACTAGAACGAAACCCATTCTTACCACAAGCTTTTAATAATATGGCCGTGATCTGTCATTACGTGCGACTATCTCCACTATAGAAAGAAGGAAAAAAAGATCAAATTGGCTAGTCAATACTAGAAAAAAATAGGCTTTCTACATATGCATCGTCCAAAGCAACGATTTTTATCAGCTGTAGCAAGGAAAGAAACTTCATGATAACAAAAAAAAGGAAGAAAATAAGTACGGCCTACATATTATACTCTATGGATAAAGGATCGAATTGATAAAGAAAGCACCGTAAAGATCAATTAGCGAGCTTTTGGGTTCGATACAGTTAAGAACTGCTTACTTATGTCACGATATGGGATATAAAGTTAGGAATCAACTTATGTAATAGAGTCGATCCACTAAAGTATTGAGCAGCGGTGTAGCATCAGATCCCAAAGATAGTAAGTTCTTTTTTCTTATGGAAGAAAGTCTTTTTCAAAGATTCTATATAAATAAATTTCATATATGAAACCGAGATAGTTACCTTTCAGAAAATTATAACGATATAGGGGATATCTATGCTTCATTTTTCTGAAGGTGGGAGAAAAGCTAAAACTAATTAATTATTGATCAAAATTAGAATTTGAAACTTATGTAATTAACTTCTTCTGGTTAACCCAAGAAAAATGGGATAGATTTATCATAAATCTAATTCAGTTAGCATAGGGTAAATTCAAATGAGACCGCAAAAAGAATTGATTGTTGAGCCGTATGAGGTAGGAAACTCTCAAGTACGGTTCTAAGGGAAGGAATTGACCCACCTATCCCAACCGGGGAGAACAGGCCATTCTGCAGGGTGATTCTGAAATTGCGGAGGCTTGGTCCGATCAAGCTGCTGAGTATTGGAAACAAGCTATAGCGCTTACTCCAGGTAATTATATTGAAGCACATAATTGGTTGAAGATCACGAGGCGTT